GGCAGCTTGGCTTCGGCTTCGCCTACCTCCTCGATCATATCAACAGCTTGCTTGTGCCGCCTGCTCGCTCGCTCGGTCGCGCATCTATCTATCTGCTGCAGATGAGCACTCCCGATCACTCTCTGATCTACGTTCATCCCAGATGTTCGCACAGCCTAGATGGGAAAAAGGCCTTTTGAGAGTGTAGAAGCAGGGCGCTACTTTAGTTTACAAAGGTAACCGAAGGGAAACGCCGCCATGCCATATATTGTTTATCCAAAGGCAACCAGCTTAGGTTGCTTTTGCTATACTACAAGTCAGAATAGACTTAGCGCTAGCGATAGACTTGCAATAGCGATTCTTACCAGCAATCTTAGCGACCTCTATGCAGCAACTTCGTTGCCTTACGGCGCTACGAGAGATGCTCCGTTCGTTCCTCTACGCTCGCTTACGCTACGAGCCATTCACTATTGATAAGCAAGAAAGAGTAAACAATCGTACACACGGCTTTTTGAAAATGAAAACTGAACCACGAAACGAAAGACCCTACCTTGACTAACTCAAACGAAAGGCCCTAAAGACCTATGAGACCCATCCATATTATGATGAATGAAGAAAGTCGAACAACACAACAAAAGGAACAAGGAACAATTGGAGCCATGTGTCCCGATCCTGCCACAAAATCCTTATATATGGCGCGGAATCCCCCCGATAGTCCAGTCTTTAGACGAAAGAAAGACACTAGACTAGAAGGGGTTGAGAAATCCTCTTTTGCAAAAAAAGAGAGCCAAGCTCAACGAGGCTGATCCATGTATCTCCTGGGCAACCAATCCATCAGAAATGAGACATGGATCCGTAGTTTCTAGTCGGTTAAAAATTTTCCTTGTTAAAAGAACACAATATCTATATCTATATCTATATTTATATTTATATATGGAGAGGAGAGGGATAAGGATCATGTTAATAGCTTCTTCCTGAGGTTGGCCTCCAATTGAGAAAGCTATATCGCACACTCTTATCCTCTAAAGTGGGGTCAGGGAAGTTTTTTATGGAGGTGAAGACGGAAAATGGATGAAAGATAGAGCTGGTTGACATCTCTGTTTTGAGGTCGAAAGGCTCTAATTGTAATTTTAGTTTCGTGTTAAGCATTTTTTTTCCGGTTTTCATGCTGTGTTAAGTATGTGTAAACTTAAAAATAAAGGTAGATGGTTGATGTTAGAGAAGTCCCTTCTATGATTCGTTACCGAATCGTATGCCTTTGAGTTGTTTTGCTTTCACAAGACAAGGGGATGTGCTCCCATCCCTCCGGAGATCATAGGAAAGATGGAGTGATTCTCCATCTGGCTTCTACCTATTTCTTTTCTCTTTCTTGTCTCCGCCCACGAGCTTTGAGGTCTACGTACGGTGAAGCTGCCTAAGTCTCGTACGTGGATATTCTTTCTCTTTTCTTTCACCCTCTTTCTTCCTCGCGTTCATTGTGTCTATCTTTCTGAAGCGCGGGTTTCTTTCCTAGCTGACTCGCCGCAGCCAGGCGGGTGTCTTTTGAGACTGAGAAGGCGACTTTCCTAATCCCGGAACGAACCCCGGCTCCCAACTTCGGCGATAATAGACACAAAAACCCGTATAGGCGGCGGGAGATGCCGCCTTGTCCACTCCTCATCTCTACGCTTCCTGGTGCGCAGGTGAAAAGTGGGGATGGGTGATGGAGGGTCTTACCATCACTGGAGTAGCGCGCGCGTTCCTGGTGGATACCAAAGCCGTACGCGCACTCGCTCTTAACGAACCCAATCTTTCTTTTGATTCGTTCTGTTATCTATTAAAAAAGTAGACGAATAAGTTCATTCTTTTGGTTTGTTACTTATTCGTTACTTAACTAAAGTGAAAGAAAGAGGAAGGTTGCCCGTACCTTAGAAGTCTTCGTCGTCGTCCTACGAAGTACTTGAAGTTCGTTCCGTTACCTTATTCGAAAAGTAGACGAATCGCTCTCTTTCTCTATGAGAAAAGTTTACTTTTCTTTTTCACTGCCTATATGCGTATGCGGAAAACGAGAGTCCTTACTTTTCTTTCTCTTGACTGAGCCTATCGGTTCCGTTCTGTTCTCTCTCTCTACCTCTTCTTTTTGACCTAACTTCAAAATCTTTTATGCCCGGCCATACCAACATGGGAAACCTAGCTTCCCTCCCTTTGAAGTGCATTTATCAGCTCCCCGAGTCACTAGAAAGAGGGTGAAAGGCCCACTACTTCTTCATTCATGGCCTATTGATTGATTGATCTCCCTTTCGTATTCATTCGACCTGAGGCAAAAGAGAAGTCATACAAAGAAAGGTTCTTTCATGCAATGCATAACGGGTGGGCCTCCTATGGATTCCTCCAACTCAATGAATGAAGGGGGGGAGTATGAGGAAGGCCGGCTTTCTATATGAAGATTAAAAAAGGAAAAGGGTCAAACCATATCTTACTGAATGAGGAAGAGCTCTTTATGTAGTCTCACTTTACCACCATCTGAAATGCGCGAAACTTCGATTGGTGGAAGCCAGTCCATGAAGATTCTCCCTTTTCTTACGGGCAATTCCCCTCTTTCGGTAAGCATCCAGTATCTCAGAAAATGAACATTTCTCTAAGCTTATCCTGTAGCTTATACGTCGTTTGAAAGCTGCTCCAAGGATCCAGCGAATAGCTAAGGTTTGTTGACGATCCCTGGCTACAATCCCAGGGACATCATAAATAGTACCTGCGACTCCTACTTTTTCCACTTCGCATATGGGCTTTATATTCTCTACGGCGTCAACCATAAGTTTGATTACATCGCGTTCAGTTCGAGCTGGGCGATGAAAAGTTTGATAAACAATAGCACGAACTCTCGTTCTTTTACCTTCTTTCATGCGAAAGTTGACCAACTTCTTGATCAATTGTTTTTGCTCACCATCCAAGCCCCCCATATAGCTGAGAATTTCCGAGCAATTGGAAGCCGCTTTCGATGACGAGGCCGATAAATTGATATTACGCGATCGTTACTGTCCATCTTTATCAGCCAACTCCCCTGTTTCCATCTTTCAGAGTTGACCACTCCTCATAGCCTTTCACTAATCTGGGAGGTGCTCCCTAATGAGGGATTTTAGGAGAGATGGCTTCCTCTGAATCTCCTCCTCCCAGCTGCGGAGGCTTTCAGTTTCCATCTCCGAAGATCTTTCCAAATCCGACATAATGTTTTCCGCCGCATCGGCGTATACGTCGGACTGTTCCGGAATGTGAACGGACAGCCGCCTTTTCCACGGTTTGGTTTCCCTTCACAATGTTCCCGAAGTTGCTCTTTAATTAGAGCGTGAATGGACCTTCGAAGTTCCTCACGTTGGGGAACTTCCGCCGGTTCCGGTTCTGGAGCCAGCGGCGGCGCCTCTTGAGCCGCCCCCGGTTCCTGCGGGTTATTCATAATCTCCCCATAAGCGTGAATCGTCCAACATCTCCAAAAAATCCATGCTGCTCAATAGTCCTTTGTTTGCCAACTCCCCTGTGTATGTCTTGTTTCATTCAAGTTACCTAAAGTGCAGTCTAACTCTAATAGCGCACATAAAGCCACGTCTCTCGGTAGAAGGTTCCCCATCCCTCTGCCAATACATATGGCCAGAGCTTCATTTTTTTTTCCGTTCTTTTCCCAGCTCCCCGAAAACAACGTTCGACTTGCATGTGTTAAGCATATCGCTAGCGTTCCTTCTGAGCCAGGATCAAACTCTTCTTTTGAGTATGATTGGGCCCTGCAGTGGTAGAACCTGGTGAACCGGGCGTACTCCTTCACATTTCTTCTCTTCTTCTTTTTGCTACTTTAGATATTAGATAGACCAAACCCACTTAGATAGATTTGAGTTCGTTACTTACTTTCTTTACGAGAAAACTAGACGAATCAGTTGTTGCGGGCGCTTGACTAATAGGGGGGAGCGCTGCGAGACTTGCACGCGAGACTTGCACTTACGTTTTTCAGCAGGCCCCTTGCAAGTCATTGGCGTTATAGGGCGAGCCCGAGGGTTGTGTATGTACCCCATTAGCTATAGTTCAAAGGCTCGTAGTTAAGCATACAGAGAAAAGGGATATAAGCCTTCGAGCAGGTAGAGGGTCAACCCGGCTAGCACGCTAACTATAACATTCAACCATCAAGGTCCAGCCAAAAAGAGAGGGTCGAAGGCTCTATCTCAGAAGGGCGGCGAAGGGAACCTATAATGCGGGTATCCAGACTCGAGAAAGCAGGAAAAGCCATTCCAGGAAGATCGGTAACTGAAGACCGGATAACATGGAAGTATGAGCGCAGGCTTTTGGACTGCTGCGAAAGCGAGCCAGCAGCTGGAGGATCAGAAAGTAGGCCGGCCGAATGAGGGAGAGCCAAGCCAGAGGATAAATAAGAAGGCTACGTCTTAAAAAGGATGGATGGAGGGGTGGGATCCTGTGTGACCATTAAAATAGTTTTCATTCCAGTACATAGAAAGACGATGGGAGTCATTCCATAGGTTAGTTTCTTTCTCCCATTATTTCAATGCCCCGTTAGAACAGCTAAGCCCGCCTCGTTATTCTATTCGGATATATTCTAAAGTCTGCACGTCACCTTTACCGTTTGCCGTTTAAGGGAATGAATGGGAGCTATGAGTCGACGAGAAGGTTCTATTCCCTCTGTGTCCCAATACCTTAAACTTCCCTCCGAAAGAAAATGCTAATGCCAACTATACTTTCTAGCTAATGTAGCTGAATGAGAAAGCCTCTCTGTTAGGGCTCGCCCGGGATCTAAGCGGATTGAAGTTAAGAAACGACTCCCTGCAGGCCAACGAAAGCTGTCAGTTGTGGACCTTGACTTGGAAGCTAGGGGGAACTGTCTAAGATAGTGGCCGTCCAAAAGCCAAAAGGAGAAAGCGAAATCAACTTCAAGCTATGGGTGAAGTTGTCGAATAAGATCCCGCTAAATTGGCTAAGCGAACCATGCTTCGGATATCGCTCGGAGCAAGGCCAGTCGCTGGATTAAGACTAACAAAGCGACCATTCCTTATCAAAGGCCCAGCAAGAGACGTCACTACGTACCTCGGCCTCAGGATGAACTCCGGTGTTGAGGCCCGAAGACTGGAAATTCAACCCAACCTAAGCTAATAACAAAGTAGATTTTCAACCTACTAAGTCAACTCAAGGAATAATAACAAAGAAAGATGTAATAATAAGACAAAGGAGAACAGAATGCCAGACGAGTAGAAAAGCCAGAGAAAGCCTAAGCCAAAATGTTGAATAGTAGGAGACGGGTATACCGCCCGGAAACTTGTAGTTGTCCCCCCTATTAAGTAAGTTGTAAGTTGTTCAGTCTTTCCTTCTTATGCAACACGGCTAGAGCAGCTGTGGCCGAACCCTTGTAAAATGAAAAGGTAACAACTTCTCTATATTAACCAAACTTGTATGACCGACCGGTAGGCAAGATCTACGAAGTTCTATCGGCAATCCGATTGTATGTAGGTGGGCCGACCCCAGTAAAGGCTTCCAGCCAAAGGAAGGAATTGGACGACAGGGGAAAACGAAGTTAGACCCCGACGTCCCAATGTGTATTTGTATTCTTCGTTGTTCACAGCTTGACTCTCATTTCTGGAGCGGAAGTCACACAAGCTAAGGCTGTCGGTGGTGGTCTGGAGAAAAAAAAAAAAAAAAAAAGAAAAGGGATGCAATGCTTAAGTCTGCAAACAGGTTTTTATACCTACAGGTTGCTAAGGGACTAACATCCCGAACTATGCTACTGATGCAATACTCGGAGATAAAAAGCATCGGTTGGTGCTTTAATGGTAAGCGACGAAGCTATGAACGAACAAATCAGTCTAACCGTTTGTCCGGGAGCAAAGGAAAGGAGAATCTTATTAGGATTGTGGCTAATCACTTTCGAATACTGAATATAAACATGATGCATTTTTGAGCTTAGAATTCTGGTTGACTGCATAGCTTTAAGGGAGAGGCCTTTTTTCAGGTAGGGGTTTGAATATGTTTAAAAACCATCTACTCTGATCTAAGGCTACCTACTCTCTCTTTCCATCCATGTCTTGAATGCAGGTTAACTAGCAATCTGTTCTTTCATACTTGACTAGCTAACCGCAGGTGTTCAAGGGAAGTGACAGCAACTTGGCATTGGTTTCCTCTGGGCTTTTCCTTGGCTTGTAGTCTGAGTGCATTCTGTTAGGAAGGGAAGGAAAAGGAAGGAAGCAGTTCCCGAAAAGTACTTTATGAAAGAAAACAAAAGAAAAAGAAAGAAAAGGGTGCACCCAAGACTTAACATAGCGATTCATTCTGTACACAGCATGTTGACGAGGGATCCTTTTATTCTGCATGAACTTACTTACCACACTCACAGCAAATGCAATATCTGGCCTGGTGATAGTCAGATAATGAAGCCCTCCTACTAAGATTCTGAACATAGTAGGATCAGGAAGAAGTTCACCTGATTCCACAGATAGCTTGTGGTTCTGCTCTAGAGGAGTTGAAGCTTCCTTGCTTCCAGTCATGCCAGCTTGAGTACATAAGGGGATAAGAGATTCATGGCATAAAAGAACTGAGAAAGAAAGATTCCCTTCTTAGCTCTCAACACTTCAATGCCTAATCAGTATTTGAGATCACCTAAGTCCTTCATGTCAAAGAAATAGGGATTGCAGTTGAGCTTTTACCTGCTGAATACTAAAACAATCAAACAATCATTACCAGAGATGACAATGTCGTCAACATATACAAGTAGGACTGCCCTTGATCTTTAGATCTCTTAACAAATAAAGAATGATCAGATGAACTACTATCTAATGTTAGTAGTGCTGAGCTGAACTTCTCAAACCAGGATCTAGGAGCCTTTTTCAAGCCATAGATGGCCGACTCATTGAATAAAGGGCCGGCAAAGCAGATTAGAGTTGTACTGATCAGAAAAGGGGGAACCTGGAGGTGGCTGCATATAGACTTCTGAAGATGGATCTCCGTGAAGAAAGGCCTTTTTTACGTCTTTTTTTTGATATGATATAAAGGCCAATGCCTTGCTGCAGCAATGGCGGAGACGAACCGTGGTCATCTTAGCAACAGGGCTGAACGTCTCCTCATAATCCTGCCCATATTCTTGAGTGAACCCCTTAGCCACAAGTCTGGCTTAAAACCGATCTATCGAAACATCAGCTTTATGCTTCAGAGTGTACACCCAGCAAGATACGGCTCAGCCAAAAAGCCGTATCGCACTAGGCGCTCACATTTTTTGGCTCCCCCCTAATGCAGTTGGGCCGTTTTCCTTCGGGCAATTTCACCAGTTCCCAGGTGTGATTTTTTTCCAACGCTTTCATTTTTTCTACCATCGCTGCTTTCCCTTTAAGTGACAAGGGGGGTGAGCCAGAGCCTCTGCCAAGCTGGATGGGACTTTGGACGAGGAAATAGCTAAGACAAAAGCTCTGTATGAAGGAGACAATGCTTGATAGGAAACGAACTGGTGTTTGGGATGAGTGGTACAAGATCTTTTACCCTTACGCAATGCAATGGGAATATCAAGATCATCAGAAGGGTCATCAGAAACAGAAGGACGACTAGGAAGATTCTATATAACATTATGATCAGAAGATATACCTGGATCTGAGGAGATGACCGGTGGATGGGCAGCCACGGGATCAGTGAGTTGTACCTTCTTCTTCTTCCGAGTATAGATCAACAAGCCTTCCTTTTGGTGAATTTGATCACTATTGGACGAAGCAGAAGGGACAACAGGAGAACTACCAGAAACAACATCACTAACGACGGGAAGAACACCACAGCTCTCTTCAACATCACTATTCTCCCCCTTCAGAGAGGTAGGGGTCGAAAGAGAGTTGGTGCGGCATTCGAAGTAGGTGCGGGTGAGGCATTCGAGTTCGAGTGGCTTTGGTACCGGCTTGACGATATGCGGAAAGAGACAGAAGAAAATGAATATTGACATAGCCTGTTTGAGGTTTTTCCTATTCCAGCTGGCTAGCGATGGGAATAAGAAAGGCTAGGTAGCTGGCTTTCTTGGGATTGCTCGCTGGCTGACTATGACGATTGCCCTCACTCGCAAGCCGCTTCCAATAATTCCAATAAGATTGTTTTCAACATTCCTCCCCCGCCATTAGAGTTGGGCTTATGGTTGAGCCTCTTATTGCGTAGTCCGCTTTTCTTTTTAAGACAGCAAGGAGGCGAGCTTTAAGACGTTCTTTGATCCTTGTTGTACGCTTTTTCGGGTTGGACTCCAGTCCTCGTCCTCCCTTGCCTGCCAGCACACCTGAAGGAAAGGAAACCGGTATAACACAAACAAAGGAAGCGCAATTCATATAGCTGCAATCAACGATTCAAAATGACAAAAGAACGGGGCATAGGAGATAGAGGCGGAGTCTTGGCTGTAGTAAATGGGAGGACTCAGAGTAGCTGTAGGAATAAGAATAGGAGAGCAGTAGAGAATAGAAAGCGTCTTGCCCTATAGAGTAAGGGGCCTTCTTAGGAGCTGGAGCAGGAACACGAGTAGGAGCTCTTGTTCGTTCGCTTGTTAGCTAGTCTTTCCTCGCAAGCCACCAAGCCTCCTTCATTCTCCTTTGGCCCTTCGATCGAGTTCTATATTTTATTTTGGATTCATTTGTCACATTTAATATAATATATAGGCGAATAAAAGATAACGATCTTCGAAGCTGACAATAGAGTAAGAAGAGGTTTGAATCAAAAGGGGAAGTATGAAATTTTCCAATGTTCGACCAATCACTCGTCTAGGGCAATAGAGGGAGAATGCTCTTTATTTACTTTGTCACTATACGAACACAATGTGAATTGCCTCAAAGATGGTCAAGCTTTTTACTCGCCTCGCACCGGAAAGCAAGCAGCAACTAAGGGAATAGGGAATAGGGAGCTTCGGGAGGAGCACTTCCACTACGGGATAGAGAATAGGTCCTGTTTTTGGGAAGGAACAAGCAACAATTGACATTTCCTCCTCGGCAAGTAGAGTTACCTCAGTCAGCCAGCTAACTCCCTTCTTCGAGTCGAGTTAGCTCTGCCAGTACTTCCACTCTTCGAGTTTCCGGTACCTGTTTTAGTACCTCTCCTCTCCTCTCCTCTTCGAGTCGAGTTCTAGTTGCTATAAGAAAAATTTCCCATTGAGTTGTGAGACTGATATAGATAGCCCAGTGGACTATATAAGCATGCATAGCTTTGCCTTATGAGGGACCCTATTATGGGCTTCTTAGTTGCTTTGCTTATGCCAGCTATTAGTGGGCTTGCTTGCTTCTTTCGGCTTGTACGCTCTGTCATAGGCTTGCTTCCTTCCGGCTTGTAGGCTTGTATGCGCGCAGTACTTCTATGCTTCCTTCCGCTTCCGGGTAGTAGGCTATAGCTTCCTTCATTGGCTTAATCCGCTTCTTGGATCCGAATTGGGCTTCTAGCTTCTTTCGGTTGGTTGAAGTGGAATAATCTTCCGGTCTAGTGAGCGTATATGCCTCCTTCGCCTCCGGCTTGTAGGCTTGTTAGCTTCGCAACCTCTGCTCTGGAAGCAGCTTATGCCTATGTCAGCGGGTTAGGAAGGTGGGTAAAGGCAAGCAACTCTTTCCTGACGGTCAGTCAATCACTCGTCTAGGGCAATCAACTCCTTCCTCGCGGTCAGGCAATTATTTCCTCGTCGGCAATCCCAATCACTTGCTGAGACAAGCTCTCCTCCTATTTCTGCACTGCTTCCGGTTGATGGCTATTATGCCTCTTCCAGCTCAAACTCAAACTCATAAGCCAAGACTCCTATTCCGGGTAGTGTTGTTTATAGTCCTTTGCTCTTTACAAACCCCTGACTCGTTCATTCACTCGCTTGGATTCAGTCTCGTTCGGTTGTTGATTAGTTCATCGGTAGTTGGTTAGATAGTCGTGGTTGGGTTATTCACTTGGAGTTGCTTGGTCACTTCCTGGCATTATTCCGCTTTCTCGGGTGTTGGGTAGTTGCTCGGGTGGTGTATTGTATTGTGGTTGGTTGCATCAGTTGATTCACTCGTTCCTCAGCATTCGTCGATTGGTGGCGTGGGAAAGGGGCATTAGATCACGGGCATTAATGTCGATGCAACTCATTATGACCGTTGGGTTGCCTTATTAACCTGTCTTTCCTCCAGACTCATCGGTAGGGTGATGCTAAACTATCTTCTAAGGGTGGATACTATTACATAGGCTTGGGGCTCCCATGCTTTCCCACGGGTATCTTTCAGTTTGTTGGCTCCTTCAGATTGTGGGATTCCCCATCCATTTATCTTTCCATTCCTTCCCCTCATTCCAATCTTGGGGCGTACTACCATTATTCCAGGGGCTTAGACATGTGATCTGAGTCAGGTGAGTCGAGTGAACGGGTGGACGAAGACCGTACAGCAACAGCAGTACACCGCCCCACTAAGGGAAACCATTCTGAATGAGGGTCGATTACTCGGAAGTCAACCAATCTTGTTCATCTGCGGATGCCAATAAGCAACTAGTCGTGCCGGGATCAATCAGTCCAACTATACCTTACGGTTGAATTGAATAGAGAAGGGTGACAACCTGGACTCCCCGAGTCACCTTCTAAGTTGCCTTCGGTGGATTTCGAAATGCGTTCTTAGCATCTACGGACAAGCCGTTTCTGGCGGCTAGTGCCCCACGTTTCAAGTTGACAGATTCGTATTACTTCGAGATAACTGTCAGAGCCCCTTCTCGAACTCCTAGAAAATGCCATTCCACCGGGTTACCACGCCCGCCCGAATTTGAGGTAACGCGCTAGGAAGCATAACTTGAAGATTTTTTGCCGCCCATTCACGGTCGCAAAGGCTCTATTGACTTAGGCCACCGTAACCAGTCGATCTAGCCGCACCGGGATTGCGCCAGAGGGGTGAATTACATCCGTCCAGGTTGCAGCATAGACCCAGGCGAGAACCATCTAACATCTGTGATGAAAGAAAGTCTACCTTCCACATTCAAGTCAGATCACCTACAATAAAGTAGATTGTTTCTTGCGGGATTAGTCAAGTAACTTCCATAGTCGGTTTCACAGAAGGGGAGATAGAACCGAAGGAAAGAAGTTCAGGCTAGTGACATCAGCTATCGGCTATTGGCCTTTGTGAAAGCTTCTCCTCAATATGGGAAATCCCTTTCCAAACCTTCCTCTTCCCTTTTATTGCGCTTGTTCCCGATACTGTCTGCTGGCATTTCCTCCTCCCTTTCTTCCTCTTCCTCCTTATCCCCGCAAGCTGCGACGACGATGATGGGAAGAATTGGTGGAAGACCAAGTCATGTTAGTATGGTGTTTAGTAAGACCACGCCTTTACTATGGGCAAAGGAAAGAAAGAAGAGACAAAAAGAGATGGATGGTTTTTGGGCCCTGTTCAAAAGAAGATCTCTTTTCTTCTTCATTCTCAACAGGAATGCATCAACTAAAGTCCCCTTCCATATAGATCGTCGTGGCATGAACTTTGTAAACATTTTCCAAACTTCCTATTGATCTTGATCAGTCCTAGTTTTGTTGAGAGTTCTCTTTCTGGACCGGACCCGTTTCTTGACCGTCTCCTCCTGTTGAAAGACCTGCTTCGGTTTCGGGGCCCCCACTCATTCAATCACTTGCTTGTGATTGCAACCGTTCCCGGAGAGACGAGGAAGCCGTCAGGCTCGCTCGACCAACCCACCAAGCAACTACACTACACCCATATAGAAAGCACTACGTACAGAGTTTGTAACAGCAACAGGGACAAGCCCACCGGGTTGAGAACCACCATACTACCTAGATAACCTAAACCTTTATACATGAATGAATGCACACTCACTACTCCCTATAGTTATCTATCTATCTATCTATCCAGATATATACGAGATCTCCTACCTATCAGTCACCGACTTGATACATACGGGAACAACCCACCAACACATCAAGGATAAGTCTTATATGCGTTTTTGAGCATGGCACCGGTAGCCCTAATAATACAATTGCGAGGACCCATAGCTCCATTTCAAAGTCCTATCCTCTATGCTGCATTTCCAACACACTGGACCTTAGCTGTTCTCAGCAGGGGAAATAGCGACTTCTAGCCTGAAGAGTCATGCATGAAGGAGTTGGCTTCTTCGTTACCTCGGGTTGGGATCTTCCCCCGATAGAAGAGATGGCTCCCGATCATAAGCCACAGTTTTCTCATGACTTGCATAAAAAAGATTCCGGCTGGCCGGCCCTGTTTCGCTACAAGTTTCGATCTTGGCAAAGAAGTGTCATTTACCACCAGCACCAACTCAGATTGAAGACGGCTCTTCCTTGCTAGTCGAAGAGGCATCTGACTTTCCGCATCGCTTAAAAGCCCCAAGATGACTCAGCTGAGGGCTGCAATCTTCAGACGAGAAAAAAGCAGCTCTTACCTCTCTTCTGGCTGAATACAGAGATGTTTTTGCATGGCACTACGATGAGTTGTAAACTCACAATAATGATGAGATTATGAAGCATCAGATTCCTTTAAAGCCCGATGCCGAGCCTTTTAGGCAAAAGCAAAGGCCAGTCAATCCTAAGCTGAAGCCAATCATAAATAAAGATATAGAAAAGCTTCGCTTCTCAAAGGGAATATATTTCTGTCTTTGATATATCCTAGATGGGGTTGCTAACTCGGTTCCAATGGGAAATAAGAATGGAGATATAAGACTTTGTGTTGACTTCTGGAACTCGAATAGAGCGTCTTTGAAGGAGAACTACCCTGTTCCAAACATGGATAGAATGCTGCAAAGGGTTAAAGGCTTAGAAATGCCATCCATGCTAGACGGATTCTCAAGGGGAGAGGGTAAAGCAAAGACAATTTTCACCACTCCATGGGGCACCTTTGCATACCCAAGAATGCCGGTCTAATCAATGCTGGTGCAACCAGAGGGCTATGGATTTTGCTTTCAGGGATGTTAAGGACAAGAAGAGGCTCATCTATCTTGATGACCCTACTGTCTTTTCGAAGCATAGATTTGACCATGTTGCTCACCGCAGGTCTCTAATAGATGCTGGGAATATGGCATTTCTTTCCATCCCGATCTTTGGGGTAACAGAAGAAATTGCTTGGTCATATTGTGTCTAAAGGGGGTGTCAAGACTAACCCAGAGCGGGTGAGAGCGATTCAACAGATCCCTCTACCAAGAACCAAGAGAGGAGTCAGGAACCGAGAAAGGAGTGCAATCATTCTCTGGTAAGATCACTTAGAAGATTCGTTCCTAATTCTGCAGAGGTCATTAAGCCGATCACCACAAAGATGGGGAGAGACTAGGAAATCAACTGGTCGATTGAGGCGCATTAAAAAGGTGACTGAAGATCTAGTTTTGGTAAGTCCTGTGGGTTGGGTGGCCTTTCATTGATGAATCAATGAAACATTGATGGAGGTGGGCGAAGCGGAGAGATCAAATAAAGATCGGCGGATAAAGGGGTAGGATCGGCGTATATTCTTTAATAGACTCCGGGTTGGAAGGGCAAGTCTCTTATATACGGAATATTTATTAATAAGGGAATTATTTATTTAATGACAGCTAATAAGTAAGTTTCTTCTAGGTCAATCCATTTACAGCTTCTACAATTATAGTTATTTAACAGCAGCGGTGGATAATGCAGCGGATAATTAAGGATAATCCTTCAATTTCAACAGCGGCATAAATAAAAATCTCTATTTATGTCTCAATGTTCCGTGTTCCGAAACTATTGTTGATAGCTATAGATGGATGGTATCGATGTTTTGTCCATCCGGGTTTGGATAATTTCCAATTGATACCGCGCACCTACTCCGCCATGCAACAACTTCTTCGTTTGCTCAGATCCGGAACAATTGGGGAATTCATTGCGGGTATAGATAGAAATCATGAGCTGGGGGGCAGGTGCACAAGCATGGTGGGGTTGGCTTGGTCTGCAGGCCCTCCGCCAGATATTAGAGCGGGTCAGGAAGATAGGATTGATCTTGCCATCCGTTTCCCGTTCAGGATAGGCATTGATAGTAGGCCTCAAAGAACGGTGAATAGTTCTCTCATATTACCCCCTATAGTCAGCCTAAAATAGATGTGATTGAGCAGCGCGGGTTCGTAAGGTCCGGTCAAGGGAAGGCCGGAATGAGCAGCAATGAAACAGTTGGAGTGATCGGATGCCCGCTTCCTATATTGAAACACCCGCATAGACCTAGTGGAACTAACCCACCTGGCTGGAAAAAAAAAACCTATTCGGTCTCGTATTAAGTTAATAGTTTACCCGAAATAAATATGTGCCGATCGGAAGAAGGATCGAACTAATTATATCCCACCGGAAGGTCCGGTAGAGTTTATTGAATGGAATAGGTGGCGACCCCTATCAATGGTAACATTGAGAAATCAATGCTTATCCCCAACCCACCCATTGATAAATCAATGTAGGCTAGGGGAGGTCGCCGTGGGGGTGATTCATCCGGGAATATGGGTTTCACTAATGGACCGGGGTATTTGACAGGTGGCCTACATTAACGAACTGTTGGTACATTCGAACCCAACCCCACGTTACTCAATCGTGGAAATGCCATGTCAGGTGCACCTACTATCATAATAGCTACTCAACTGTTCTTTCTTAAAGGTCTCATTCATTTCCATTTAGTTCATTCCTCTTTCTTTTGTCTATTCATTCAGTCAGAGGAGAAGAACAAGGAGCAAGCGGAGCACTGGGCCGTGTTCGGTGGGTTGGGTGGGAGCCTTTATTTCCCCCTGGTTGGGTGGGGTATTAAGGACCTCTCCTAATCTAATTCTGTGCTTTTGGGCTTTCTTTACATCGCACCGATTGAACTCGCTATCCTCTCAAATCTTAACCTTGCTCCTCTGCTTGAGCCTTAGCTATACCATAAACCGCCAGTTACGAACTGGCGTAAGCAGTGGCATATTAAAAACCTACTCTCGGCATTGATTCATTGCTCTGGCAGAACGAGGCAAGCCCAAGACCTGACGCAGCGGGCGGATAGGATTAAGCGAATCTAATTAAGCTCGACCCGGTTGACTCCACTATTTAGTTGAGAAGAAATGCATTTGACCTGTACTCTCTAAATGTTGACTCGACCAACAGCTTTTAATGCTGCACTCTATCTCGCCCGTCTGCACACTAATTGATTGGGAGATAGCTTCAATGCACTCGCTAGGGCTCGACCTGATTCGAAAGGGTTAATTACCCGGCTCGAGCAGGAAGGAATAGATCGAACGATTTCATTCAATTCCGACTCCTTAATTTAATAGAAATTCAACATTGCCTTTATTTCTCCCTGGGGGTCGACCTTAAAAAAGGAAATCAGAGAGAGCGGGCTCAACCAATAAAGAGGAAGTTTCCTTATTACTTCTATAGAGAGAGTGCTTCAATGAATAACGCCTATCTCCACTAAGTCAAGTAGGGTCGTCCATAGCCTTTCGAAAAGCTTTTCAACTTCCAACTCTAGGGGAAGAGACCTCCCTTCCGCCCGGCCATTTCTTCTCGGTCAACGCATAAATGAGAAATCCCTAGATGGTAAACAACAAACTTGCTTTGAGAGGGCCCCTGCTTCCAACTAGCCGTCTTCCTTCCATTTGATCCCTAGAGTGATAGCTAATACGAGACCTCGAACCCTTCAACAGTGGGGAAGAGACTTACCTTCCACATCCCATTCCATTTCATTCCCACCGAAGTTCGTTCGACAGGTCGAAATATCGACTTTTTCCTCGGGTGGAATGATCCAACGCTACCTTTCCGCCATCGAACGAGAGCTAGAGACCTCGATCGAGATCAATATTTCTTCTCTGTGCCAATACCCTTCCTTCGAGGGGGAGGGGGAGATACTACACTCTGAAGCGGGAGAAACGACGTTCGTTATCTTTCAATCTATGAATGGGGCAGATCCCTTAGTTTGATAGCTTCTTCCATCCGATACCAGAGCGGATCAAATTTGAATAGGCGAGGGATGGGTGGGCGTATATAAGAGACATCATTAAGGAAGGGATTCTAAGAAAGGAAGGGTGAAATGCCGAAGCGATTATATAATACTTTACACTCGAAAGGTTTGATATTGATTTAAGATTATCTTCCCTTCCTCAACCCCAACTTACTATGGTGGGGAAGTGCGAGTAGAGAGAAGGGGGCGAAGTCGCTTAGTTCCGTTAGGAATGAAGGGGGCTGCCCGCAAGCAGGATGAAAGATCGATAAAACGATGGGTGAGCTCTCCTGCTGATGGCCCAATACCATAGGTGGGATCATAAGCCGGATAAGAGGAGTGAGTTGACTGGGGATCCTTGCACCAACAGAAGAGGACGCAACCAGCATAATCACACATGAGTAGCTAGCCGCCTTATAGTATAGGCTAGGGATTAGGAAGGGAGGTTCGGAGAGGGAATTGGCATGGAGGAATGGTATTCTGAAGAGGTGGATCCGGCTTCTGCTTTTGGAAGGGAAGGTTCGGCTGCTGCTGCTATAGCTGCTCCGGCACATGGAGAATTAGAAGCAGCAGAAGGGTCTGAAAGAGAAGAAAAGGATTGAGCGAGAGGAAGGTTCATCGGTTCGGTCGGGTAGGAAGATTAGATCTCTAGCTCTGACCCTGGCTTCGGGTCGTTATCTACAGCTACCGTCAAAGGAAGGAAAGAAGGTGTTATGCCCAGGCCACCACCCCCTATCTCTAAAGGGGGCTTCGACTTGATCTTATCTGGCTGGTGGTATATCCGCCCCTAACGAAAGCTCCGGGGAGTAGAGATTCAAGAAAGGAAGGGAGATAGGTAGGTGGAGAGGCGACTCTCCTTTCAGCTTCATTTCTCCCTCTGAAGCCAGCCAATGCAACTATAAATCCACTCCATCAGCCCAACCGACGAGAGGCCGGGCCCGTACACCTTCCTTACTCCACTTCTATCACACGGGCGGAAGAGATCCTGGGCTGAAACAATTCAAAGGGTCAAAATATAAAGCAAATGCATCATACCCGAGCCATTTCACCCAAGGGAGAATTGTGTTGAATGTGGGTGATGGTGGCTCGAGTGAAAGGTCAATAAGGTAATCCGTAAAGAGAATGAGGCATTTCAAAGATGATGTTTCAAGTTAGGCCCCCGACCTGACCTTATTTCTTTGGTGGTTCTCTGTCTCCCGGTGTTACTATAGGGTAGGGTAGGGTAGGGACTCCCTATCTCTTAATTTCTTGATCGCTAGCCCCTGGAACGAACAACCATCAGCGAAGGGCAAGGCAGCTAAGCTTGAACGAGAGGGGATCACTCTATCTATATACGGATTTGCAACCACAAGACACCTTTCATATAGCCCTGTCAAGTACCCAAGTTAGGCTTAGGCCATGCAAGCTAGCCTTCCTTCCTTAAACAGGAGTCGGTCGAGTCAAGCCGGATCCACCTATTCTCCCTGTGTTTATGTGTTACCTCTCCCCTCCCGGGGTTTAGAGCGGATGCAGTCAAAGACAAGGAGCTAACAGCTGCACTCCGACCGAGATAAACTGCACCTGCCTCTGCTCGGTTCCGACTGATTTCAGCCACCCTTCTATTTTCTTTCAGTCGAGTTGACATCATATGAGCAACGTATATAAGATACGGCAGAGTCTGTCGATGGCCTTCCTAAAACCCATTTGTGCCAGTAGTATGGTAGCCATGTGATTGGTATAAGCCGATAAGACATGTTTAATAAGTAGTTGTCTGCCACTGAGGCTAAGCCATGAATGACTCCTTTTGACTGCATTTTTTCCTGGTTTCGTTGCGCCCCTTCCAACTAGTTATAGATTGACGGTATATGGGACCAAGCCAAGTAAGTCCATAGATCATCTGTGAATCCTTCTTTGAATCCCAGTTGTATTAGTATCCGTCGTCGTCTGGGGTTTTTAACATGACCAAAGTATAAAAAAGTACCCATGTGAAACTAACCTATTTCTCTCTTCTCTTTTGAATTACGGTAATTCAAGGGTCGAGCATAGGTATTCCTTGGTTCAAACACTAAAAAAAAATGGGAAACTGAGTGGTCCTCTAAGCCCCTAATTCCTTCGTTCAAACATAGGGGCGCTCTTTGTGTATTCAAAAAAAGACTCATTCAAAATTTCAAACATAGGTAGAATTCCTTAGTCAGTCTAATATAGTATTCATTGAACCGGGTAATTCCGAAGAAGCGAAGTTGGACTAATTCCGACAGCTCATCAGTAGCAGCTTAGTCAGCTCAGTAGCTGAGCGACTCCCCTAATTAGCGCTCCCCTTTTATAGAAGACTGAGGCTACCTTGGCTACTATAGAAAGAAGCGGGCGAACATCCATCTATCTGAATGCTACTTTGGGTCTAAAGGCTTTCGTAGGAGTTCCGGATTTTCCAAATCTCAAAAGAGAGTCATTCCCTAATTCAAACGACCGGTAAGGTAATTCCGACATTTTGAAGCCCTAATTCCGCCAAGTAGGCAAATTCCGAAATCTAACCTAACATAGGGCGACGCCTTCTTTCAATCCAAGTATGGGCTAATTCCTTACTAGAGTGTATTCAAAATATCTAACTAAGATTATAAAATCCAAGAAGATAAATGTTCAATAGATTCAGGTAGCCTACTAGAGTCTAGTAAGTAGGCGAACAGCTATTAGTAGTGACTTCTTAGGTTAGGCGAACAGATAGCACCTTTCTATTAGGCAGGGGAGTTTGTTAAAGCAGGGAGCCCTCTGGACAAGCAAGGAGTCCAAAATTTGGCAAGGATATGTGTCACGGCTGGACAAAGGCCTGCCAGAATCCATAATCCTAAGAGTTCCAGGCATACTATTGAGTATCCTGGACTATGAAAGGGCGCCGTTCCCTTCGGGTGCATGATCTGCCACGAACATGGACACCTATCACGAATGTGCCCAAGAAGGATCGTGGAAAGTGAAGAGAAGGTGACCTTAGAAGAGACGAAGGAAGGTTCTTCAGCAAGGAGTGGGAATCAGAAAGAAAGCCCAATGAATAGAAATCAAGGAGACAAACCGCCCAAGGCCCTTGACTATAATAGATAGGGCGCAATCCCGGCCTTGGGGAAGGTAGCAGCCGAGGAGACGACCCTGACTCCCATAACCATACTTTCATATTCAGAATGTTAGCCACCTGGCGAAGAAAATGAACAGGTTTCTGGTCCGTAGGGACCGACGCTACAGGATTTCACAGTAGTGACCAGAAAAAATAAAAAGTGGAAGAGGGGCCAAATGCTAATTCTATCATGGAATGGTTGGGGCCTGGACAGCGACCCAAAACAAATGGCTGTTTAAACTCTTTGCAAAAATAGAAAACCAGATATAGATATGATTTGCCTTTTTGAATCCTTTACAACTATAGGGCAAAAGCCGTATCGCGCAGGGGCGCTCACGTTTTTTGGCTCCCTGTTACAACTATAGCTTCAACCCGGGGCGGTTACTTCATCGTGTCAATTGGTGGTTGTCATTATCTTCGGTTGTGCGCGCCTGACAAAATGGGTCTGGGTTAGTGAATGGCGCCACTTGCTTCGAGTCGCCCTCCCTTAACTGATTCTGAAATCCCCGTCTAAAAAATAAAGAATTTTATTCTGTATGCGCCGGTTTGCCATTTTGCTCATTAATCACCGACGGTTGGTTGGAACCCCAGAGTATGGTGGCTGAGTCTTCAGAACAATAGATTTTTGCCAAATCTTGACCGACAGAGGATTTCTCAAAGCGGGATCCTGCCTTAAGTGAAGTGGAGTTGCAACTTAAGTTCGGCGGATCTGACTTCTGGGTGTTGTACAGTCGTTGTTGTCGACTAGCCAATAGGTGATTCAAGAGTCACCAGATAAACGACTCTTAAGTCCAGTGACGAAGTCGACACAGTCGGTGTCCATCCGACGTCTTCAGGTCGGATCAGCATGGTTGCTGCCTAAGTCTTCGATCCGCCCATTAGCTGATTCATTCGCCCGCCTGATCAAAGTCGAAGCCCTTTTGGTATAATAGGGGGTCCATTTGTAAAGAACATCTCTTTTTGGGTCGTAAAATCGCCGAGTCGACTTCTCACCGATTCGCGTTAACGCGATCCAAAGAGTCGATCACAAAGCGGATTCGCTCGCCCATTCGCGTTTAGGTGTG